AGAAATCTAATGCAAAACAAAAAAGAAAGAAATGATTTTTGTTTTTTAACAGTTTGGGGACTGGAAACGGACCTTCCTTTTGGTTCTCCTCGACAAAGATCTTCCTTTTTTAAACCTATTTTTAAGGAATTGGAAACAAAGATTGGAAAATCAAAAAATACCTATTTTTTAGTTCGAAAAACTTTAAAGGGAAAGACGAAATTAGTTTCAAAACAAATAAAAAATTGGGTTATACAAAATTCATTTTTTATAGAAAAAAAAATAAGAGTATTTTCAAAATTAAACCCAATCTTATTCTTTAGCGCAAGCAAGGTCTATAAATCGAATCAAACGAAAAACAACAAAGACTCTACAAGCATCAATGAGCTAATTCCTGAATCATTGATTAGTCAAATTCAATCTTCAAACCGGACAATGACAGAAAAAAAAAATAAGGATCTAACTGCTAGGGCAATCACAATCCGGAATCAAATAGAAAGAATGACAAAAGATAAAAAAAAAAACACAAGAATATATATTAGTGCTAACAAAAGAATTTATAAAGATAAAAGATTGGAATTTTCAAATTTTTTTTTTGAAATAATAAAACGTAGAAATGTTCGATTAATCTCGAAAATATATTTCTTTATAAATTTGATTGTTGAAAGAATATACATAAATCCTGTTTTGTCTATCATTAATCTTTCCAAACTCATTAGACAGCCCTTTCTCAACTCAACAAACAAATTTATCAATAAATTCATAAATATTCATGAAGCGGATGAAGAAAGAATTAATAAAAAAAACGAAAATCTAATTCACTTTATTTCAATTATTTCAACTATACAAAAGTCAATTAATACTATTAGGAATCAAATAAATTCACAAAAATGTTGCTACTTATTCTACTTGTCACAAGCATATGTATTTTACAACTTATCACAGACTCAAGGTATTAATTTGGATAAATTAAGATATGTTTTTAAATATCACGATTACGGAATTACTTTTAAGAATTCCTTTGAAGGGATAATTCACTTGCAATTAAATCAGAATAAACGCTTCAATTATGGAACAAATCATTGGAAAACCTGGGTAAAGAAATTAAAACGACACCATCAATATAATTTATCTAAGATTCGAAGGTCTAGATTATTACCAAAAGGGTTGAGAAATAAAATTTCTCAACACCCTATGGCTCAAAATTGCAAAAGGGGTTCATATGAAAAATATGAAAAAGATGTATTAATCTCGTTCAAAAAACAAAATACTGTTGAAGCCTATTTCTTACAGACTAAAAACGATAATTTAAAAAAAAACTCTCGATATGATCTTTTATCATATCAATCTAGTAATTCTGAAAATCAAAAAAAGGGGGACTTATCTATTTATGGATCACCTTTTGAAACACAAGTAAATAGAAAACAAGGTAGTTATTCCAACTCAAACACGCATAAATACAACTTTTTTGATATATGGGAAAGGAGTCCTATTCCTAATTATATAGGAAAGAGCGATAGAAAATATTTTGATTGGAAAACTCTCCATTTTGATCTTAGACAAAAGATCGCTATTGAATACTGGATCAAGATCGATACTAAGAGTAATCAAAATACTAAGATTAAGACTAACAATTATCAAATAATTGTTAAAAAAAACCTTTTTTATCTCGCGCTTACGAAAAAACTTAAAATTAAGGCGCCAAACCCCCCAAAAACCTTTTTAGATTGGACGGGAATGAATGAGGAAATACGAAAGTGTCCCATCTCAACCCTAGACTTTTGGCTCTTCCCAGAATTTTTAATACTTTCTAATCTATATAAAATGAAACCTTGGGTTATACCGAGTAAAGGACTTCTTTTACGAAGGGATCTAAATAAAAATATCGTTGAGAACAAAAAAGTTGAATGGCTTATACCGTCTAAAAAAAAAAATCTAACAAGCAAAAGAAATCTTAGATCAGATGTACAAAAACGGGTAAATCTTGAATCCCACTTTTCAACAAAGCATCAAAAAGATATTGAAGAAGACTATGGAGGATCAAAAGTAACGAGGAGTAAAAAAAAAAAACAATACAAAAGCAAGGTAGAAGCAGAATTCAATTTATTGCTGAAACGTTATTTACTTTTTCAATTGAGATGGGGTGATGCTTTGAATCAACGAATGATCAATAATATCAAAATATATTGTCTACTGCTTAGACTGTTAAATCCAAGAAAAATTGTTATATCTTCAGTTCAGCGAAGAGAAATGACCTTGGATATACTGCTAATTCAGAATAATTTAAGTGTTGTAGAATTGATAAAAAAAGGGATATTAGTTATCGAACCCGCCCGTTTGTCTGTAAAAAATGATAGACGGTTTATTCTGTATCAAACTTTATGTATTTCATTGGTTCATAAGAGTAAGCACAAAACTAATCAAGGATACCCAGAACAAGCAGATATTGATAAGAATTTTTTTGATTTACTTGCTCCTGAAACCATTTTACCTCATAAATATCGTAGAGAGTTTAGAATGAAAATGAATTTAAATTCCAAAAATAGGAATAAAAATCTAGGATTTTGCATCGTGAATAACTGTAGTCAATCTTTTGACAAACATAAGCATCTTGATAAAAAGAAGAATGAATTAATTAAAGTCAAATTTTTGACTTGCTCTAATTATCGATTAGAGGATTTAGCTTGTATGAATCGCTATTGGTTTGATACAAATAATGGAAGTCGTTTCAGTATGTTAAGGATATATAAGTATTCCGAGTTGAAACGTTGTTGGTAGCACCCCTTTCCTATATATATTATATCCTATCCCTATTCGATAAAGAAATTCAAGTTGTTGTATATACCACAGTAAAATTACTAACATTATTCTTATTCATCAGTCAAATCCATATCGTTAAAAAAATTGGAAGAGGGAAAATCTTGTATGATCAAAAATGTATTGATTTCGATTAGCTCTAAAGAAGAAAACAGAGGGTCTGTTGAATTTCAAATATTAAGTTTTACCAATAAGATACGGAGGCTTACTTCGCATTTAGAATTGCACAAAAAAGATTTTTTATCTCAGAGAGGATTGCGAAAAATTTTAGGAAAACGTCAACGGCTGTTGGCTTATTTGTCAAAAAAAAATAGAGTACATTATAAAGAATTAATTGGTCAATTGAGTATTCGAGAGACAAAAATTCGTTAATTGAAAAATTAATATTGTTTTAAGTGCTTATTTTTTTTTATTCTTTAATTCGAATTTTTTATTTTTATTAATTTCTTTTGACTTTCAGCAATTCATGTAAGAATGAATCAATAAAAAACTTATGACTGGGCCAGATACAAGAAAAGACCTTATGATAGTAAATATGGGTCCTCACCACCCATCAATGCATGGTGTTCTTCGACTCATCGTTACTCTAGATGGCGAAAATGTTGTCGACTGTGAACCAATATTGGGTTATTTACATAGAGGGATGGAGAAAATTGCGGAAAATCGAACAATTTTACAATATTTACCTTATGTAACTCGCTGGGATTATTTAGCGACTATGTTCACAGAAGCAATAACAGTAAATGGTCCCGAACAGTTAGGAAATATTCAAGTACCTAAAAGAGCTAGTTATATCCGAGTTATTATGTTGGAGTTGAGTCGTCTAGCTTCACATTTGTTATGGCTTGGGCCTTTTATGGCAGATATTGGCGCACAAACCCCTTTCTTCTATATTTTTCGAGAAAGAGAATTGATTTATGATCTATTCGAGGCTGCTACAGGTATGCGAATGATGCATAATTATTTTCGTATCGGAGGAGTAGCTGCTGATTTACCTTATGGCTGGATAGATAAATGTTTGGATTTTTGTGAGTTTTTTTTAACAGGGGTTAATGAGTATAAAAGACTTATTACGCGTAATCCCATTTTTTTAGAACGAGTTGAGGGTGTAGGTATTATTGGTGGAAAAGAAGCATTAAATTGGGGTTTATCAGGACCAATGTTACGGGCTTCCGGAATCCAATGGGATCTTCGTAAAGTTGATCGTTATGAATGTTACGACGAATTGGATTGGGAGGTTCAATGGCAAAAAGAAGGGGATTCATTAGCTCGTTATTTAGTACGAATCGGTGAAATGACAGAATCCCTAAAAATTATACAACAGGTTCTGGAAGGACTTCCTGGGGGACCCTATGAGAATTTAGAAATCCGACGTTTTGATAGAGTAAAAGATACAGACTGGAATGATTTTGAATATCGATTTATTAGTAAAAAACCTTCTCCAACCTTTGAATTGTCGAAACAAGAACTTTATGTGAGAGTCGAAGCCCCAAAGGGCGAATTGGGAATTTTTCTAATAGGAGATCAGAGTCTTTTTCCTTGGAGATGGAAAATACGCCCGCCGGGTTTTATCAATTTGCAAATCCTTCCTCAGTTAGTTAAAAGAATGAAATTGGCTGATATTATGACGATACTAGGGAGCATAGATATCATTATGGGAGAAATTGATCGTTAAAATGATAATGGATACAACAGAAATACAAGCTATCAACTCTTTTTATAGATTCGACTTCTTACTCAATTTTAAAGGGTTATATAGAATCATATGGACGCTTGTCCCTATTTTTACTCTTGTATTAGGAATCATAATAGGTGTACTCATAATTGTTTGGTTAGAAAGAGAAATATCCGCAGGTATACAACAACGTATTGGACCTGAATACGCGGGCCCCTTAGGAATTCTTCAAGCTCTAGCAGATGGTACAAAACTGCTTTTCAAAGAGAACCTTCTTCCATCTAGAGGGGATACTCGCTTATTCAGTATCGGACCATCCATCGCAGTTGTAGCAGTTTTACTAAGTTATTCAGTAATTCCTTTTGGCTATCACCTTATTCTAGCCGATCTTAGTATTGGTGTTTTTCTATGGATCGCTATTTCAAGCATTGCTCCCATTGGACTTCTTATGTCGGGATATGGATCAAATAATAAATATTCCTTTTTGGGTGGTCTACGAGCCGCTGCTCAATCAATTAGTTATGAAATACCATTAACTTTATGTGTACTATCAATATCTCTACGTGCGATTCGGTGAAATAAAGGATTTCAACTACTTTTGAATTCTAATAAGAAAATCAAGTTAACAAGTTAAATAGGTTGATTTTCTATTTTTATTTTATTATTCGAGTTGATGAATAAAAGTTAAGTTATATGAGTGAAATAAAACGGCTTTTAATTTTGCAGTAAAAGATTGATTCTCATTTCCTATGTACAAGGATTAAGTAAAAGGAAACATAAGTAGTAGGGACTGTTTACCCCAAGACCTTACCCCAAGATTGGTTGTTTATTCATCACTTCTTGAAGCGGGTTTAAAAGATAGATTTTTTAATCTATTAGCCTAGGTATTAGGTATATTAAAAAAAATTCAGGTTGAACAAAATTGAGTGGATGGTTAGGAAGACTAAGATACACAAAGAATTAGTAATGAAGATTCTCTAAGTTATCCGCGAGAACGTTTGTATACATAAAAGGAATTTGAATTGGGACTTTTAGTTGGTAGAAATGATCAAGAAGTACTACCCACGATTCCGATTCAGAGTATGCTCCTATCCGTCGATTAAAAAAATAACTATTACGAACGAAGTAATCTTTTACTTTTTGTAAAATCCCTTAATATACGATATACGAGAAAAAGATAAGATCAATTCCGAAGCATTTTTTAATTAATATTAAAAAATAAAAAAAAAATAAAGCAAACAGAATTCCGCCGATTTAATTCGGGACCTTGGGAGAAGTTTTAACTCTATCCTACAAAATATAAAAATCAATAATAATGAAATGTCCTTATATTTAGCTGTGATCTTTGAGGAGCCGTATGAGGTGAAAATCTCATGTACGGTTTTGGAATAGCGATGAAAACGGTGGAATTCTGATCGACTATAATTATCTAACAGTTCAAGTACAGTTGATATAGTTGAAGCGCAGTCAAAATATGGTTTTTGGGGGTGGAATCTGTGGCGTCAACCTATAGGATTTATCATTTTTTTGATTTCTGCTCTAGCCGAGTGTGAGAGATTACCTTTTGATTTACCAGAAGCAGAAGAAGAGTTAGTAGCCGGTTATCAAACCGAATATTCCGGCATCAAATTTGGTTTATTTTACCTTGCTTCTTATCTGAATCTACTAGTTTCTTCATTATTTGTAACAATTATTTACTTTGGGGGTTGGAATCTTTCGATTCCCTATCTATTTGTTCCTGACATTTTTTTCATAAATAAACCGGGGAAAGTCTTTGGAACAATAATCAGTATCTTTATTACATTAGGTAAAACTTACTTGTTCTTGTTCATTTCGATTGCCACAAGATGGACTTTACCAAGGCTCAGAATGGACCAACTATTAAATCTTGGTTGGAAATTTCTTTTACCTATTTCTCTAGGTAATCTGTTATTAATAACCTCGTTTCACCTTCTTTCGCTCTAAGGTATTAGAGTAATTTCTATTCACGACTTCTCTCAAACAAGAGAAAGAAACACGTATTTTGAATTTATACCTATTCACGATATGTTCCCTATGTTAACTGAGTTGATTAATTATGGTCAACAAACAATACGAGCGGCTCGGTACGTAGGTCAAGGTTTCACAATTACTCTGTCTCATGTGAATCGTTTACCGATAACTATTCAATACCCTTATGAAAAACCGATCACATCGGAACGTTTACGGGGCCGCATCCATTTTGAATTTGATAAATGCATCGCTTGTGAAGTATGTGTTCGTGTATGTCCTATCGATCTACCCGTTGTAGATTGGAAATTGGAAAGTAATATTCGAAAGAAACGGTTGTTTAATTACAGTATTGATTTTGGAATCTGCATATTTTGTGGGAATTGTGTCGAGTATTGTCCGACAAATTGTTTATCAATGACTGAAGAATATGAACTTTCGACTTATGATCGTCATGAATTGAATCATAATCAAATTGCTTTAGGTCGGTTACCGACATCAGTAATTGACGATTACACAATTCGAACAATTTCGAATTCACCTCAAATAAAAAACGTATAAACCCCCTGAAAAATAAGGTTTTGTTTGATCAATCAAGATATTGGCTAAAATCTTCATTTAAAATGATTTTAAAATATACATTTTAAAATTCTTTTTTTTTTGGTCTAATTATCTAATTACAATGCCCCAAGAACACTATCTACATCAAGCCACACCCATTCAACTTTTGTTTAGTTTTAATTAAGTTAAGAAGTATCATAAACATAAAACAAGCGGAGTCTCTTCTTTTTTCTTTTTCCCGGTCAGGTCAATAAAGTCATGAAATACTTTTATTTCTATCTTTTTAAATTAAATGGATTTACCTGAACCAATACCAGATTTTATTTTAGTCTTTCTGGGATCAAGTCTGATCTTAGGGGGTTTAGGGGTCGTATTACTTCCCAATCCAATTTTTTCTGCTTTTTCGTTGGGATTTGTTTTGGTTTGTATATCTTTAGTCTATATTTTATTGAGTTCTTACTTTGTAGCTGCTGCGCAGCTACTGATTTACGTAGGGGCTATAAATATTTTAATCATTTTTGCTGTGATGTTCATGAATGGTTCAGAATATTCCAACTATTTTAATTCTTGGACAGTTGGGGATGGAATTACTTTGATGCTTTCTACAAGTCTTTTTATTTCGCTAATTACTACTATTCCAGATACGTCATGGTACGGAATTTTTTGGCCTACAAGATCAAACCAGATTGTGGAGCAAGATTTGATAATTAATAGTCAACAAATTGGAATTCATTTATCAAGAGATTTTTTTCTTCCATTTGAACTTATTTCAATAATTCTTTTAGTTGCTTTAATAGGCGCAATTGCTGTAGCTCGTAAATAACAATAATAAAATCATCAATGAAAAAATTTAATATGTGTTATATGTCATTCAATCGAATCGGTTGAATTCTTATTTCGATTAAAAATCATGAGATTTCGAAGGAGTTGTTTAATAATGCTAGAACATGTACTTGTTTTGAGTGCCTATTTGTTTTGTATAGGCATCTATGGATTGATCACAAGTCGAAATATGGTTAGGGCCCTTATGTGTCTTGAACTTATACTGAATGCAGTTAATATGAATTTTGTAACATTTTCTGGTTTTTTTGATAATCGTCAATTAAAGGGAGAAATCTTATCAATTTTTGTTATAGCTATTGCAGCCGCTGAAGCAGCTATTGGACCGGCTATTCTTTCAGCAATTTATCGTAATCGAAAATCAACTCGTATTAATGAATCCAATTTATTGAGTAAGTAGTATTTATTATATAAATTTGAATATTTTAAATATTCAATATTAATAAATAAAAAATAAATAAAGAAATGAGAATTCGTATAGTTGCTACATTAAGATATGATCTTGGTTAAAAAAATAGACTAAATCAAAGTATTTTGGCCTTGTCTACTAAAGCAATCCAGAAATAGATTGATTAGAAAAATTCTGATAACTTTCTGATAACTTGTTGATTCGTCTGGTATCTAAATATATGGTTTGTTTCTAAGATTACCAGATTGAAATCTTATAACGTTCAAAAATGCATAGATCCAATGTCACATTCAGTAAAGATTTATGATACATGTATAGGATGTACTCAATGTGTCCGAGCTTGCCCAACTGATGTATTAGAAATGATACCTTGGGACGGATGTAAAGCAAAACAAATTGCTTCTGCTCCAAGAACAGAAGACTGCGTTGGTTGTAAAAGATGCGAATCTGCCTGTCCAACAGATTTTTTGAGTGTTCGGGTTTATTTATGGCATGAAACAACTCGCAGTATGGGGCTAACTTATTAATTTAATACGCTCTAGAAAACTAGACTTGAACCCATAACCCATTTTATTTTATTATTTTTTTACCGACAAGATTTGTGCTCATAAAAATATTATGAGCACGGGTTTTTCTGGTCCAAGTATATCTTGTCTTTACCACGAATTTTTTTCCTTGGTTAACGCTAATTGTAGTTTTTCCAATATCTGCGGGTTCCTTAATTTTCTTTTTTCCACATAGGGGAAATAGGATCATTCGTTGGTATACTATTTGTATATGCGTCTTAGAATTCCTTTTAATAGCCTATACATTTTGTTATCATTTCCAACCAGATGATCCATTAATACAATTAGTGGAGGATTCTAAATGGGTCAGTTTTTTTGATTTCCATTGGAGATTAGGAATAGATGGACTTTCTATAGGACCCATTTTACTAACAGGATTCATCACCACTCTAGCTACTTTATCGGCTTGGCCGGTTACTAGAGATTCTCGATTATTTCATTTCCTAATGTTAGCAATGTACAGCGGGCAAATAGGATCATTTTCTTCTCGAGACCTTTTACTTTTTTTCATCATGTGGGAGTTAGAATTAATTCCCGTTTATCTACTTCTATCTATGTGGGGAGGAAAGAAACGTCTGTATTCGGCTACAAAATTTATTTTGTACACGTCTGGAGGCTCCGTTTTTCTATTAATGGGAGTTCTGTGTATCGGTTTATATGGTTCTAATGAACCAACATTAAATTTTGAAACATTGGCCAATCAGTCATATCCTGGTGCCTTAGAAATACTATTCTATATTGGTTTTTTTATTGCTTTTGCTGTCAAATCACCGATTATACCTTTACATACATGGTTACCAGATACCCACGGAGAAGCACATTATAGTACTTGTATGCTCCTAGCTGGAATCTTATTAAAAATGGGAGCATATGGGTTGATTCGTATCAATATGGAATTATTTTCTCACGCCCATTATTTATTTTCCCCTTGGTTAGTAATAGTGGGCACAATCCAAACAATCTATGCGGCTTCAACATCTCTTGGCCAACGGAATTTAAAAAAAAGAGTAGCGTATTCGTCTATATCTCATATGGGCTTTATAATTATAGGAATTGGTTCGATAAGTGATACAGGACTTAATGGAGCTCTTTTACAAATAATATCTCATGGATTTGTTGGTGCTGCACTCTTTTTCTTGTCGGGGACGGCTTACGATAGAATACGTCTTGTTTATCTTGACGAAATGGGCGCAATAGCTATCCCAATGCCAAAAGTATTCACGATGTTCAGTAGCTTTTCGATGGCTTCACTTGCATTACCGGGTATGAGTGGTTTTGTTGCTGAATTAGTAGTTTTTTTTGGAATAATTACCAGCCAAAAATATTTTTTACTGTCAAAAATGCTAATTACTTTTCTAATGGCAATTGGAATCATATTAACTCCTATTTATTCATTATCTCTGTCACGACAGATGTTCTATGGATACAAGCTTTTTAATGCTCAAAATTCTTATTTTTTTGATTCGGGACCACGAGAGTTATTTATTTCAATTTCTCTCTTTTTACCCGTCCTAAGTATTGGTATGTACCCAGATTTCATTTTTTCACTGTCGATTGACAGGGTAGAAATTATTATATCTAATTATTTTCTAAATGGTTTTTATAACTAAATATAACTAAACTTAAAAATGCTATGATTTAAAAATAATTTAGAAGTTATTTTTAAGTAAAGAAAATTGAAAACCACATGGATACGAACCGTATGAATCGATAGAATATTCATACGGTTCGTATCCATGTGGTTTTATATGCAACATACTCTGTTGTAGTCGTAAGATACATTCGTGACTTTAATTATATGTTAAAGTAAAGGAACCATAACTATGCAACCCTACTCCAAATAGATTGACCCCAAAATAGCATATCCAAATTATAAGAAAGCCCATAGACGCTACAATTGCCGAATTTTCTCCTTGCAAGTTTCGATTTGTTCGAGTATGTAAATAAATCGCGAATATGATCCAAGTAATAAATGCCCACGTTTCTTTTGGGTCCCAATTCCAATACGACCCCCATGCTTCATTAGCCCATACTGCTCCCGAAAGAATACCTATGGTTAAAAATAGAAACCCTAAACTAATAACCCGATAACTCCAATAATCCAATTCTTGAATCAATTGTGATCTGTAATAATTCTTGCCGAAAAAAAAATTCTTTTTTTTTATTTTTAAAAAATTATTTCTTTGACCGATGTATTCAATTTTACTAAAGGTAAATGAATCGTGTACTAAAAACTGACTTTGACAAAAAAGATAGAAAATTTTTATGCTTTTTCGAAATGTAATCACTAGAAGTGCTGCTGATAATAATGATCCACATAAAAGGGATGCATAACCCAATATCATCATTGTTACGTGCATCATTAACCATTCGGATTGAAGAGCAGGTACTAATACTGAGGATTGGTGTATTTCAGTTAAAAGTCCTGACATTGAAAAGCCTTGAGTAAAAACAGCACTTGAACTCGTTATTATGCTTAATAAATTACTCTTTTTTTTGAAATATAGAATTATATGAAGAAGGGAAAAACCCCATGATAGGAAGATTAGTGATTCATATAAATCACTTAGTGGAAAATGACCCGAATAAACCCAACGCGTAACTAATAATCCTGTTATACAGAAAAAACTAACTAGTAGGCCCTTTTCGGACAAATGAGATAATTGTACTACTTCATCTACAAAAAAAAAGGTTGTTAAACGAATTAGAATTACGATTGAAAGAATTGAAAAGGAAATATGTGTTAATATATGTTCTAAGGTTGAAAATATCATACAAAATCTTAAAAAATGCGTTGCTTAAATGCAACTCAAGAGTTAAATTAATTATAGAATCTTTTTATTCTTTTTAAAATTAAAAGTGAAAGGGTGACATGCCGCTACTCGGACTCGAACCGAGATGCTCTAGCACTGCTTCCTAAGAGCAGCGTGTCTACCAATTTCACCATAGCGGCTTGTGTTCAACTTATCAACTTATAATAGCTAATGAATAAACAACCGTCGAGAATTTAGCAGTCCATTAAGAGTAATTTTTTTAGTTTCTTTATAGGGATTTGAACCTTGGTTAGTTTAGGGACTTAAGAGGTTTTCGTGGGTTTTCGGCTACTCTAGAATTGTATTGTAACTAGATAATTATAATTCGAACCTAAAATCTCAAGCAAGAGTCAATCAAGGGATATAACTAAAAAACAGTTTTGTTTTACTTTTTCAATTTTAATGAACCTTTTCTCTATTTTTTTTTTTAATTTCAGGAATCAAATGGAACAAAAGAATTTATTTTAGGTTATCAATGAAGAAAAAACAGAAAAAGAAGACATCCAAAGGAGATACATTGTTCTTATTAAAAGCTCTTACTAAATTTTTGATTTAATTGAGTTGATAGTAGGAGATATATCAGTAATTTATATATTAATTCCTACAAATAAAAAAAATAAAGTTATTTGAAAGTATTTCAAACTGTTGGTTAATTTCACTTAACCAAATATCTTAAGACCCCTATCGAAAACGTCTATAGTCTATAGATAAAAAAAAGAGAGATAAAACGAAAAATTTTCGTATTTTTCTAGTAAATGTAACAAAAATGCGTTGATGGGGAAACTAAGCTTTCCCGTTCGGGAAATTAAAAAATTAACACAAAAAAATCTTTTATTTTGTTCATTCGTTTGTCAGCAACAAATACTTTTTTGATAAAAAAAGTATTTGTATTTACTAAATTCAGTAAAGGGGGCTAGTTCCTTTATTTACTGAATTTAGTAAATAATCTAAAAGCAACGACTAGAAAATAAAAGAGAAAAGAGTAAGCTGAGTTTCATTTTCTAGTGCGTTGCGTGAATAAAGAATAAATGAGTCAATTTTTGAATGCATTCAGATAATTGCAACTTTATTACTTATTTTTTTTTTGTTGCACAAAAAAACTTTTTGAATTTCCAGTCAAAAGAGATTTACCTAATGAAAAAGCTTTTAAAGCCGTCCAATATCCCTTCCTTTTCCAAATATTTTTACGAATATGCTTTTTTGATGTAGAAATGCGCTTTTTTGGAACTGCCATTTAAAAAGAATTCCTTATTGTTCTAGTTGGATGTGAAAGACATGTATTGTTCAAAAGAAGTTCTTCCTTCCTATTATATTCATATATTCATTCGATTTATTTGCTAATGAATATTATCTTCGAAAAAAAAAAAAAGAAATATAATAAATATATTCAGAAAAATAAAAAAATAATAAATAATAAGAAAAATGATAGATTTCGGTAGTTTTACTTAGTGCATATCTTCCCTTTTAGTTATTCCTCTCAAAGAGGTAAGATCTGGTGAATCGGAAACAATAAAAATCAATTAGGAAACTAATAATTAAAAAACTTTTTATGCAACAGACATATCAATATGGGTGGATTATCCCTTTCATTCCACTTCCAGTTCCTATATTCCTAGGGTTGGGTCTTCTTCTTTTTCCAACAACAACAATCAGACTTCGCCGTATGTGGTCTTTTCAGAGTGTTTTATTGTTAAGTATAATCTTGATTTTTTCAACTAACCTGTCTATTCAGCAAATAAATAGCAATTCTATTTATCAATATGTATGGTCTTGGCTCATTACTAACGACTTTTCTTTAGAATTGGGTTATTTACTAGACCCACTTACTTCTATTATGTCAATATTAATCACTACCGTTGGAATTGCGGTTCTTTTTTATAGTGATAATTATATGGCTCATGATCAATCTTATTTGAAATTTTTCACTTCTATGAGTTTTTTTAGTACTTCAATGTTAGGATTAGTTACTAGTTCTAATTTGATACAAATTTATATTTTTTGGGAATTGGTTGGGATGTCTTCTTATCTCTTAATTGGCTTTTGGTTCGCACGACCTCTTGCGGCAAATGCTTGTCAAAAATCTTTTGTAACTAATCGGGTAGGAGATTTTGGTTTATTATTAGGAATTTTAGGGTTTTATTGGATAACGGGTAGTTTCGAATTTGAGGATTTATTCGAAATAGTGAATAACTTGATTTATGCTAATGAAGTAAATCCTTTATTTCTTACTTTGTGTGCTGTTCTATTATTTGCTGGTTCCGTTGCTAAATCTGCACAATTTCCCCTTCATGTCTGGTTGCCTGATGCTATGGAGGGGCCTACTCCCATTTCTGCTCTTATACACGCTGCCACTATGGTAGCAGCGGGAATTTTTCTTGTCGCTCGGCTTCTTCCTCTTTTCATAGTTATACCCCCCACAATGAATTTAATCTCGTTAATAGCAATAATAACAGTTTTATTAGGAGCTGTTTTAGCTCTTGCTCAAAAAGACATTAAGAGAGGTTTAGCATATTCCACAATGTCCCAATTGGGTTATATGATGTTAGCTCTTGGTATGGGATCTTATCGAAATGCTTTATTCCATTTAATAACTCATGCCTATTCCAAAGCATTATTATTTTTAGGATCGGGATCCATTATTCATTCAATGGAAAGGCTTGTTGGCTATTCACCCTCAAAAAGTCAAAATATGGTTCTTATGGGAGGGTTGAGAAAATATATACCGATTACAAAAACGTCTTTTTTTTTAGGTACACTTTCTCTTTCTGGTATTCCACCTTTAGCCTGCTTTTGGTCTAAAGATGAAATTCTTAATGATAGTTGGTTGTATTCAGCCACTTTTGCACTAATAGCTTGGTCCACTGCGGGATTAACCGCATTTTATATGTTTCGGATCTATTTCCTTACTTTTGAGGGACATTTAAATGTTCATTTTCAAAATTATAGTGGTAAACAAAAAATCGCCTTCTATTCAATATCTTTGTGGGGGACGGGAGTTTCAAAAAGAATTAGCCAAAATTCTTCTTTATTAAGTAGTCAAAGTTCCTCAAAAAAGATATTGAATAGAAGGGTTGATTCTAATTTTAGAAATAGGATACAACCCTTTTTTACTAGTACAAGGACTCCTTTTGACAACAAAAAACCTTACCCCTATCCTTGTGAATCTGACAGTACTATCTTATTCCCTCTCCTTATATTGGGCCTATTTACTTTGTTCATTGGATCCATAGGAATTCCTGTCAATCAAGAACAAGAGGGGGTCTATTCGGATATATTATCTAAATGGTTAGCTCCATCTATAAACCTTTTACATCAAAAATCAAAGAATTACGCAGAATGGTATGAGTTTGT